AGGTTGGTGAATCCATTGGAAGTTCCCTGACATATAGAGGTCCAGCTTCTCCAAGCTACTTCGGTTCCTATTGATCTAGTTTAGTTGGAGTGCTAAGCCCATAGAGAAAAAGTGCTGATCCGTGTAAGTCGTAAGCCTCCCTTTCAACCATAGATGTTGGTTCCAGAGGTATAGTGTAAGGGATTTTGCTATGAAGTTATACTCTTGACGCACCCATAATGAAGTGCTCAACGGGCTAGATTAGATGGATTTGAATAGATCAATCAATCAGATGCTTACTTGTTGGATTCATGCCTTGTGTCAGATCGATATACATTAGCTTGTGAACCAACTACTCATATGATAAGCTTACTCGAAGACGAAGTCCATAAGTCCATTAGACTTATAAATTCGATTTTTTTTTCATCAGGAACGCTATCTTTTTCAGTCTCTCCAACGTAGACTTCTTCAGAGTCTTCGTACGTCTCTTTCCAATCACTCGAATCTTAGGCAATTGGACTAATCTCTTCTATGCATATACTAGGAGCTATCCCTCATGTAACCAACAAGTCATATATTCTAGATCTCGTAGCTCTGCATTTTCCTTGCTCGCTGGGTTCTATTGTCTGTGTCTGAAACTAGGGTCTTGACGTGAGACTCTATATGAGCGAAGGTCCACAATGTTTAATATAAATATAAGAAATGCAGCTACTGACGAAAAGGTTTCGACGATAATGTTGAAGTAATTTATGTAAGCAAGGTCTTTGTTTTTGCCTTGTGAAAGTCAGTCTGTTTCCTAATTCTACTAAGGTAGGTGCTTTATTTTCTTTTTTGAAAAAAGTGTTTGCGGAGTCTTCCCATCTTGACCACTACTCCATTCAAGGATATGGGCAGTCAGTTGATTGAGCATCTTCTTAGGGATAGGGGTTGATAATAGGCAAGGGATTTTCTTATCTTTAGATTTTCTTATCTTTAGAGGAGTCTCTCTTGCTTGTCACCTAATCCATGCCTCTTGCTCATTCGTTAGGACGAGGGAAAGGCTACCCAAGTGGAGCTCGACCTTAGACAATTCATCTTGACTTCTTCTTTCTTGTTCTACTAAAAAAAAGAGAAAGTGACCCATGACTTTCGAAAAACCTGCATTGAGTCTGTGATCTTCGTCACGATCTTTTAGCGACAGGCTCGTAGAAAAAACGAAAGGGCTTGCATTCCTCTTCTTGACTTTCTATGACTCCTCATTCGCGACAGAAGGTCAAGGGCAGAAGAAAAGACAGGACCGATACTCAAAGGAATACAGCCGCCAAAAATGGATGGAATTGTGTGCGTTATATCTAGATCTAGCTTTCTTTGAAAAAGTTAGATGCGATCGTATCCTTTGGCATTTCTACTATGTTTCAATCCCTCCCAAAAACTCCCTATAACTATAAGATCAGACATTTCTGGGCCTTAAGGTTCCATAGAACTATTCCTAAGCCCTTCTTAGCTAGGAGGAATTCAAGGAAAAAGAAGGTGAGAAGACTGGGGTAAGAGAGTAAGGGAGGAACGGCTGACTGAAAGGTTATGAAATATCTTGCTTAATATTTGGAAGGGGATTATCCTAGTACTGGACAGTGCCCGTCTAGGCTATCGGAAATAGCTTCGAGTATTCTTGGATCTCTTTGCCTAGGTCTTCCACCATTTCTATCTTCTTGCTTTGAAAGAGAAACTCACTGCTGATACTTGACCCATGCTTATGTCTTCTGGTAAAGACTCTAAGGATAGTCTCACTCGACCCTTGATGTTATGGGAAGCTGCTTTCTAATCTAACATGGAAAAAATGAGAGAATGGAACTCAAATCAAGGTATATATCTCCTAGGCTTTAAGCAGAGCTTGGACATAGAGACGTTGGAATCCTGAATTCCCGAAATTTTATCATTTTCGGGGAGATGAAAATACTTAGGAATTGGTTTTCATTTAGGACAGCAGTGGAGCCGGGGCTTTAACCTTTCTCTTTCCTTGAATTCCTTGCCTCTTTGGGCTATGTGAGAAGTCATCCAGTCTCCTTCTTGACTCTCTCTGCCTAGTATTATTCTCAACTTACCTTATTGGACAAGCAACTGCACCAGACTTGGAAAAGGCTACTACTTCGAATGTCAATAACCATCCTTTCTTCCACTATTTTCTGACTCATGAAAAGGTCTTGGTATGAAGGAAGCTAAGTATAAGACTTGTCTTTAGGTGAAAAAAGATTATGCCCTTATGCAATATGGCAAGCAGTAAGTACTGTTTTCTAATTTCGAATTCTTTTATTGGACAGAAGGGTCCTTGAAAGGAGGAAGATGAGAAAGCCGGTATAGAGACCTCCGAGCTGGCACCGGAGAAAACAGCCAACCAGCAAAAGGAAGGCCAGTGAATAAATAAAGTAGAAGTGAAGTTCCTAAATCAAGTACTGTTCTTGAAATATCAGAGCTGGGCTGAGCAGTAGCATCGGAGCTAGCTTGGCAAGAGATGAGCTCGAGCTTCATCATTATCTTAGTCGAGCGAGTACTCTTCCTCATCCGCTGGGAATAGGAATTGGATCGATTGGCGGGTGCGAGAATAAAGCCATAAGCTGGTTGCTGGCCGACTAAGAATAGTATATATGAAAGGGATCCCCATAATTCCTCAAACTCGAGAAGTCAGAGAGACTTTGATTGGGCAGCTATTCGATCGACTTTTCTTCTAAATCCATTAGCAGTAGAGTTTTCATTCCGGAGAAGCCGTGTCAGCAAATGGTAGATAAGAATGCACCGATGAAGTGTTACGATCTCTTTCCTTCCCATCCATCACTGAATTCAATCGAAGGATAGCCTAAGCCAACCTAGGATTCTTCCTCACTATCTCTCAAACTTCCAAAAAAACTCCTCATCCCTTTTTGATTCGATACCAGTCGTGATTCCCTACCCACTTCGGTCGAGGTGCCCACATTTGATACTCATCTCGAAAGTAAGCTTGGGATGTCGAGTGAGACAGAAATGAGGGAAGGGCTTGACCGCCCACCGCCTGACGTGGTTAGATTGCCCGCCTTTCCCTATGATCTATCTGCAAATTAATTTGTTGGTTGATCCATCCGCTCATCCCTCCTCAGAAGGGAATGATGCCCAGAGAAAGGAATAAACATCCACCGTACTACCGGGGTGATAAAACCATCCGTTCCTGGATCCGATACTAGCTTTTCACATTCAATAAAATGACTTGCCGAATCAAGATCTTCTTCTCCTCCTAAACCCACTACTCCAGACGGAATCGGTTCTTCGCTGGACACCACTGCTCAAATGGGAGCTGTCCCACCGACAGTTGAGCTAGTCGCGACCAGGGCGTTAAGCCTTCTGCTCCATCGGAATTTTTTTGGCGGCAGGTCTTTCTATTATCGATATGGACCTCACTAACGGGTATTGTTCTGTTCCTAGGTATGGATCTATATTACTAAGGTCAGTATATGAATCTGCTGCGTCTTTTATTTCTGGTCTTGTTCTAACTACTGCGCTGCGACAAGGACTGGAACTGCCTCCGCGTTTGGACCTGGAACCAGACGAAGGGAGGGGGTTTGGACCGAAAGCAATTAAAGTAGTCAAATTACAGCAGGGAATTCAATAGCAATAGCTGCGAATTCTAGCACAAGAACCGATTCAGCGCTAGGCCCCTCTTATGGCAAAAAACCTATTCGTCGCAAGCAGATGTGGCATTTCTTCAACAGCAACTATGCCGACAGCCTCACAGCCTATCCTGATTCAATAGCTGCAGAGTCGAGAACAAGAACAATGGCAGCTCAATTACATCGACCCTTTACCACTACCATCACCAACATAAATGCTAATATCACATTTGCTGATAAACTTCTTCATCAAGAGCAGCTCCCCGAGGGTCACTGTTTACTACGCTATTCTTCCCATTTCGAAAGAGGACTTCCCAGATACCGCACCACTATTAGTAGCCCTTCCCGCCAAGCCAAGGAAAGAAGGTAAGGTGCCCTGAGAAAGGCTAAGACTTGTGTCAAGGTCAAGGGAAAAAGCTTAGTCGTTTTCAACTCGGAGGGTGATTTAATTAAGAGCCTGTTCCGGGCTCAAAGTAAATGAATTCTGTTTGAGTGAACGAACCCGGTATTCATAAGGAAATGGAGGAAGTGGCAAACTGGTGCTGTCGTATAGTTAGTTGATCAAGGCTGCTTAAAGGAAGGAATTTCTCGAGATGAATCGAATCCCCTAGCAGGAAAACTGGTTGATCTTGATGTAGTAAATGTACTTGAATCGAGATTGGAATCGATCTTCTGTGAGTGAACGAAATTCGGAGTAGTTAAAATAGAACTAAACGGATCGGGTATCAATCAATATCTAGTATAGTCTAATATAACCAGAACCATTAGCATAGTCTCTAGATTGAATGCGACTGGATATTTTTATTTCCCAGCTCTAAAGTCCTGACCTGAGGGTATCAATCGTAATAGAGAGAAGGGAGACTTTCCTCGCCTCGATAAGTCTTCTTTAGAATGCTTTCAAAGGCGTAACTAAGAGCGAAAGGCTCAAAGCGATGACTATCAGTTCTGACTCTTTTCCCTGACCCTCCGGTGAGAATACGCTCTTTCATTCAAAAGTCAATAGAAGGGGCGCAGGCTTCGGAATCGTAGCAAGTGACATCCGAAAGAAGGTCGACCTCACCCTCGGTAAACCGAACCGAAGCAGAAAAAGAGGAAGAAGCAAAGCTAGGCCATTCCATTAGGGATGTTCTCACCTGTTCGTACTATCTTGAATCAGGAATAGCTTTTCTTTTCTCTAGCCCCGAGCCGGGTATGAACTCAAATCAAAAAGAAGAAGACTGGAATGAGATTCAGCCAATCAAGAAGGGAAAGATGGGAGAGATCTTTCTAATGTCAGAGCGAAGATGGTCTTCGGATGCTAATGGGCTTGAAGAGTCGGAGAAAGTTCCACAGTCCCATCTCTACAGCCTATTACTTATCGAACTAGACTCGGAGAAGATCAAACTCGTTGATAGAAGCAATAGGATT